AACTAAATCCATTTGATAGAAAAACATGCGCAAAGCAAATGGATTATTTATTGAACTTAATCAATAAATTTGCTGTAAAATCAAGTTTGAATTTTAAAAGACCTTTTTTAGTTCCCGAACACGAACAAGTAAGAATTGATTCAGAAGATAGAATCAAAATTTTCAAATTTTTATTTGATGCAGATACAACTCTTCCCAACGAGAAAACAAAAAAAAAAAAATCTATTGCACTAAAAGAAATCCAAAAAAAAGTCCCTCGATGGTCATACAAATTAATTAACAATTTGGAACAACAGGAGGGAGAAAGCGAGGAAAGTGTGGTAGTGGATCATGAGATTCGCTCAAGAAAAGCAAAACGTATAGTTATTTTTACTGATAACCAACGGAATACTGATACTTATAGTAATACCCAAGAAACTAATAATACTGATCAAACAGACCAAGTGGCTTTGATACATTATTCACAACAATCGAATTTTCGTCGAGACATAATCAAAGGCTCTGTGCGTGCTCAAAGACGTAAAATAGTTACTTGGAAATTCTTTGAGGCAGATGCGCATTCCCCCCTCTTTTTGGACCGAATAGAAAAATCCCCCATTTTTTCTTTTGATATTTCCGAACGTATAAACCTAATTTTGAGAAATTTTATGTGGACAAGCACAGAACTCAAAATTTCGGATTCTAAAGAGAAAACCACAGAAGAAAGTGAGAAAAAAAAGGAAGAGGATAAAAAAGAGGAAGCCAAAAGAAAGGAGAAAGTACGTATAGAAATAGCGGAAGCCTGGGATAGTATTTTACTTGCTCAAGTACTAAGAGGTTTTTTGTTAGTAACCCAATCGATTCTTAGAAAATATATTATATTGCCTTCATTGATAATAGTTAAAAATATCGCCCGTATGCTATTGTTTCAATTTCCCGAATGGTCCGAGGATTTTAAAGATTGGAATCGAGAAATGTATGTTAAATGCACCTATAATGGCGTTCAATTATCAGAAAAAGAATTTCCAAAAAACTGGTTAACAGACGGTATTCAGATTAAGATCCTATTTCCTTTTCGTCTGAAACCTTGGCACACATCTAACCCACGAGCCCCTTATAATGATCCAATGAAAAAGAAAGATTCAAAAAATGATTTTTGTTTTTTAACAATTTTTGGAATGGAAGCTGAATTCCCTTTTGATTCTCCCAGAAAACAACTTTCATTTTTTGAACCCATTTTTAAAGAACTCAAAAGAAAAATTAGAAAATTGAAAAAGAAATGCTTTCTAATTCTAAGAATTTTAAAAGAAAAAACAAAATTGTTTGTAAATGTTTTAAAAGAAACAAAAAAATGGGTCATTAAAAGGATTCTTTTTTTAAAAGAAATAAAAAAAGAACTCTCACAAATAAATCCAATTCTATTATTTGGATTGAGAAAAAGAAAAGTATATGAATTGAGTAAAACGAAAAAAGATTCTATAACCAGTAATCTGATGATTGATGAATTGTCCATTGAAACTATACCATCATCCATTGAAACTATACCTCGGAATTGGACAAATTATTCATTGACAGAAAAAAAAATGCAGGATCTAACTGATAGAACAAGCACAATCATAAACCAAATAGAAAAAATTACAAATCAAAAAAAGGGCGGATTTCGAATTCCAGATCCAAATATTCGTTCTAACAAAATAAGTGATGATGATAAAGGGTTGGAATCACAAAAAAATATTTGGCAGATATTAAAAAGAAAAAATGCTCGACTAATACGTAAATTACATTATTTTATGAAATTTTTCATTGAAAGGATATACATAGATATCTTTCTGTGGATCATTAATATTCCTAGGATCAATACACAACCATTTCTTGAATCAATAAAAAAAATTATTAATAAATACATTACCAATAATGAAACAAATCAAGAAAAAATGGATAAAACAAATCAAAGTTTAATTCACTTTATTTCGACTATAAAAAAGGCACTTTATAATACTAATATTAGTAATAAGAATTCAAATACTTTTTGTGACTTATCCCACTTTTCACAAGCCTATGTATTTTACAAACTCTCACAAACCCAATTTATTCCTTTTTATTTTTATAAGTTAAAATCTGTCTTTCAATGTAATGGAGCAGCCCCCTTTATTAAGAATGAAATAAAGGATTATTTTATTGGAACACAAGAACTTTTTCATTCTCAATTAAGACATAAGAATCGTCAGAATTCTGGAATAAATCAATGGACAAATTGGTTAAGGAATCATTATCAATATGATATATCTCAGATTAGATGGTCTAGACTAGTACCACAAAAATGGCGAAATCGATTCAATCAACACTGTATGAATCAAAATAAGGATTTATGCAACTCCTCTAAAAAAACAAAATTTATTCACTACGAAAAACAAAATAATTTTGAAACGGCTTCATTACTAAACGAAAAAGAGAATTTTAAAAAACAATATAGATATGATCGGTTAGCATATAAATCTATTAATTCTGAAGATACGAAGTACTCTTCAATTTATGAATCGCCATTACACGTAAAAAATAACCAAGAAGTTTTTTCGAATTCCAACACAAATAAACGAAAATCTTTTTATATGATGGAAGGTATTCCTATTATCCCTATCAATAAGGATCTAGTACAAGATGATATTAGAGATATGGAGAAAAATCTGGATAGAAAATATTTTGATTGGAGAATTCTCGATTTTTGTCTTAGAACGAAAATCGATAGCGAGGCTTGGATCAATATTGATACTGACCCAAACAGTAATAAAAAATCTACTAAGGCTAAGCTTAATAATTATCAAATAATTGATAAAATCAAAAAGAAAAATCTTTTTTATCTCACAATTCATCAAGATCAAGAAATCAACTTATCCAATCAAAAACGTTTTTTTGATTGGATGGGAATGAATGAAGAAATACTAAATCGTCCCATATCAAATCTTGAACGTTGGTTCTTCCCAGAATTTTTGATATTTTATAATTTGTATAAAACAAAACCGTGGGTTATACCAATAAAATTACTTCTTTTAGATTCTAATATAAATGAAAACGCTACTGATATTGAAAACAAAAGCATCGCTGGAAATAAAAAAAAGGATCCTTTTATATCAATATCCTCCAGTGAAAAAAAATCTCTTGAATTAAAAAAACGAAATAAAGGGCAAAAAGAATCCGCCGCGGACCAAGCAAACTTTGAATCTGCTCTTTCAAACCAAGAAAAAGATGTTGAAGAAGATTATACGGGCTCGGACATGAAAAAACATAAAAATAAAAAGCAATACAAGAACAATACAAAAGCGGAGTTTGATTTCTTACTAAAAAGGTATTTTCTTTTTCAATTGCGATGGGATGATATTTTAAATAAAAAAATAATTAATAACATCAAAGTATATTGTCTCCTGCTTAGACTGATAAATCCACGAGAAATAACTATATCCTCTATTCAAAGGGGAGAAATGAGTCTTGATATTCTGATGATTCAGAAAAATTTAACTCTTACAGAATTGATCAAAAGAGGAATTTTGATTATTGAACCAATTCGTCTATCTATAAAAAATGATGGGCAATTTATTATGTCTCAAACCATTGGTATTTCGTTGGTTCATCAAAGTAAACACAAAATTAATCAAAAATACCGAGAAAAAACTCATGTTGATAAGAATTCTGATGAAGTCATTACCAAATATAAAAAGATGACTGGAAATAGGGATAAAAATCATTATGATTTGTTTGTTCCTGAAAATCTTTTATCACCTAGACTTCGGAGAGAATTTCGAATTCTAATTTGTTTCAATTCTAGGAATAGAAATGATATGCATAAAAATTCAGCATTGGGGAATGGGAATAAGGTAAACATTCAGGTTTTGGATAAAAGCAAAGGATATCAAAAGAAACTTATTAAATTAAAGTTATTTCTGTGGCCCAATTATCGATTAGAAGATTTAGCTTGTATGAATCGTTATTGGTTTGATAGCAATAACGGCAGTCGTTTCGGTATGGTAAGGATACATATGTATCCGCGATTGAAAATTCATTACTAGTATATTTTTGCTATCTTTCCCATATCGTAGCGGGTCTATGACGACAAAGAGGTGCACACATTCATTGTCTTACATTCCGTTCTGATACATGATACTAATTCAATGACATATCAATTCGATCTCGAAATGAATCAATAAAATCTTCTGATTTTAGGACTAAGTTTTTATCTTTTTTGAGTACGGAAAACAACCATGCTTTTGTATACCTTTTCAAATCGAATTTTTAAATTTAAATCGGATTGATTTTAATTTGATTTAATAAAATTCGAAATTAGAACAAAATTAAGATTATTGTCTATACCAAACTAAAACAAGTGACATTATTATTACTGATCAATAAAGATATCTATCAATAAAAATATCTTAAAAAAAGAAGGGGGTTTCATTTTATGGTAAAAAATTCATTCATCTCAGTTATTTCACAAGAAGAAAAAGAAGAAAACAGGGGTTCTGTTGAATTTCAAATATTTAGTTTCACCAATAGGATACGAAGACTTACTTCACATTTACAATTACACAAAAAAGACTATTTATCTCAGAGAGGTCTACGTAAAATTCTGGGAAAACGCCAACGACTGCTATCTTATTTGTCAAAGAAAAATAGAATAGGTTATAAAGAATTAATTAATCGGTTGGATATTCGGGAATCAAAAACTCGTTAATTTGAAGAAGCATTTTGAATTATTTGATTTATTAGATCTTGAATTTGAATGAACTTTTTTTCGTTTTCAACAATTCATGAAAGAATGAATTAAGGAAAAACCTATGAATATACCAGCTCCAAGAAAAGACCTCATGGTAGTCAATATGGGTCCCCACCATCCATCAATGCATGGTGTTCTTCGACTTATCATTACTCTAGATGGTGAAGATGTTATTGACTGTGAACCAATATTGGGTTATTTACACCGAGGGATGGAAAAAATTGCGGAAAACCGAACAATTATACAATATTTACCTTATGTAACACGTTGGGATTATTTAGCTACTATGTTCACAGAAGCAATAACGGTAAATGGACCGGAACAGCTGGGAAATATTCAAGTACCTAAAAGAGCCAGCTATATCAGAATAATTATGTTGGAGTTGAGTCGTATAGCTTCTCATCTGTTATGGCTCGGCCCTTTTATGGCGGATATTGGTGCCCAGACTCCCTTTTTCTATATTTTCAGAGAAAGAGAATTAGTATATGATCTATTCGAAGCTGCCACCGGTATGAGAATGATGCATAATTATTTTCGGATCGGGGGGGTAGCGGCTGATCTCCCTCATGGCTGGATAGATAAATGTTTGGATTTCTGCGATTATTTTTTAATAAGGGTTGCTGAATATCAACAACTTATTACACGCAATCCTATTTTTTTAGAACGAGTCGAGGGGGTAGGCATTATTGGTCGAGAGGAAGTAATAAATTGGGGTTTATCGGGACCAATGCTGCGAGCGTCCGGAATACAATGGGATCTTCGTAAAGTTGATCAGTATGAGTGTTATGACGAATTTGATTGGGAAGTACAGTGGCAAAAAGAAGGGGATTCGTTGGCTCGTTATCTAGTCCGAATTGGTGAAATGGTGGAATCCATAAAAATTATTCAACAGGCTCTCGAAGGAATTCCGGGGGGGCCATATGAGAATTTAGAAACCCGATATTTTGATAGAGAAAGGAATCCAGAATGGAATGATTTTGAATATCGCTTTATTAGTAAAAAACCTTCTCCTACATTTGAATTGCCGAAACAAGAACTTTATGTGAGAGTCGAAGCTCCAAAAGGAGAGTTGGGGGTTTTTCTGATAGGGGATCGGAGTGGTTTTCCTTGGAGATGGAAAATTCGACCGCCGGGTTTTATCAATTTGCAAATTCTTCCTCAGTTAGTTAAAAGAATGAAATTGGCTGATATTATGACAATACTAGGTAGTATAGATATCATTATGGGAGAAGTTGATCGTTGAAATGATAATTGATACACCAGAAGTACAAGATATCGATTCTTTTTCTAGATTGGAATTTTTAAAAGGGGTCTATGGAATTATATGGTTACTTATTCCTATTTTGACTCTTGTATTGGGAATCACAATAGGCGTACTGGTAATTGTATGGTTAGAAAGAGAAATATCCGCGGGAATACAACAACGTATTGGACCTGAATACGCCGGTCCTTTGGGAGTTCTTCAAGCTCTAGCAGATGGGACAAAACTTCTTTTCAAAGAAAATCTTTTTCCATCTAGAGGGGATACTCGTTTATTCAGTATCGGTCCATCCATAGCAGTGATATCAATTTTAGTAAGCTATTTAGTAGTTCCGTTTGGTTATCGCCTTGTTTTAGCGGATCTCAATATTGGTGTTTTTTTATGGATTGCTATTTCAAGTATTGCTCCCATTGGACTTCTTATGTCAGGATACGGGTCAAATAATAAATATTCCTTTTTAGGTGGTCTACGAGCTGCTGCTCAATCGATTAGTTATGAAATACCATTAACTTTATGTGTGTTATCAATATCTCTACGTGCGATTCGTTGATATATAGACATAAACTTTTCTCTATTCTTCCTTTCTAGGAAAGCGGTGGAATGAATTGAGTAAAGTTAGATATCTTCATTTTTTTTATTCATTATTCGGATTGAAGAATTAAATCAAATAGTTATATGAGTGAAAGAAAACAGCTTATATTATATATAATATATAAATTAGATAATTTAGAATATATAAATTCGCAGTAAAAATATTGAGTCTCATTTTCCATGTATAAGAAAGAGTTAAGCGGAAATAAACATAAACATAAGAAACCGTTTACCCCAAGATTGGTTAATTAGTCATCCTGACTTGAAGCGGGCTCAAAAGATCCACCGTATTGCGTTTTCACTATCATTTGTATGTATTAAGATACATGTATTATCATAACGGGGGGTTGAACAAAAACGAGTGGATGGTTAGAAACACCAAGATATGTAACGGATTTGTAATGGAAATGGAATTTTTGTAAATTATCCAAAAGGACATTTTTACATAATATACAAACAAAGAATACTAATTGGGGCTTAAAGTTGGTAGAAATTATTAGGCAGTACTCCCCAAGGCACGATTCCAATCCAGAGTATGCTCCTATCCACCGATTAAATACATAACTATTGGGAACGAAAAAATCCTTTATTTTGTAAGCCCCCCTTTTTTCAGAAATAGAAAGAAGAATAGGAATGAAAAAAAAAAAAAAAGAGAAAGAAACCCAATTCCAATAAAAAAATATCTTTTTTCTCCTTTTCCATATCCATATTCATATATAGAATATGTATCATAATTCATGAATTAATATGGAATTCTTTTTCATAAGTAAAAACGACGGGCTAGTTATATTTCTACAAGAAGTATTTTATTGAAAAATTAAGTTATTACTCAACAAAGAAGAATTGAAATTATTAAAGAAGGGGTGAGATCAATTCAGAAGTACTTTGTTTTTTTTTTTTATTG